TCTTGCGTTTATTGCTACTGCGCTGTTCATTTTAGTTCCTACTGCTTTTTTACTTATCATATACGTCAAAACAATCAGCCAAAATGATTAATTTGAATGAAACTTTAATTCTTCATTTTTATTAAAGGGTTTCAAATTCTATTTAAGTCTTAAATGAAATGATGGGGCTGGAATCATAAGTATCTGATATAGTGTGGTAGAAAGAGCTATATATAGCTCTTTCTACCACACTATACTATAAATTGAGTTTTGTAGAATATTTCATATTCTTAGCACATAGAGTTGTATTATATATAGAAAGAAGCTTTCCCTTATATGGATCAATTGACAATCAAATCAAATAAATAAATATAAATAAATAATAATAATATAATAATATAAAATAAAATAATAATATAAAATAAATAATATATTATATACATATTATATATATCTAATAATATATAATAATATATAATAATATAATAATAATAATATATAATAATCTAATAATATCTAATAATATAATATATATCTAATTCTAATATTTACTAATATTTAGAATACTAATACTAATATTTATAATTAAATAATTAAACGAATATAGATAAACTAAACTAAGTCAAGGTATTTTTTTTTTCAGCTTTGGCAAAACGATCACAATTGATAGAATTATATTATTCAGTAAAGTACTAAATTAGTAATATTAATATTCCTAGCTCTAAAGCCCACTCCTTCCCCATACTACAAGTGAAAGAGAAAATGTAAACACTACCATTAAAGCAGCCCAAGCGAGACTTACTATATCCATGTGAATGATGTCCCTTATCTCTATGAAATGAAGTATTTATTCCATTATTAATTCATAATTATAGTGGAATCAATAGAAATATTAAATATTTAAATATATAATATATATTATATTTATATTATTATTTATTAAATATATTTATTAAATATATATTATATTTATATTATATATATAAGATATTATATAAGATATATAAGATAGATAATGAAATAGAAGAAAAAAAAAAAAATAAGAAAAGAAGAATAACCATTTTGATTTCATTTCTGAGCACTCAGAGCCTATCCTGAGTTTGGATACAAAGTATCCTCGCTCAGTTCTTTCCACATCTTTAACCTTAGGAACCAAAATGGAGTGTCTCTTAGGAATCCTTGGATACCAAGATTTACGACTTCTTATTTTCATAGTTCTGATGTCCAGAATAGAATGAATTATCATTATTTCTTTTATTTGGTTCAATTCAGAATAGCCCAAACCAATGCATTAATAAGATTGGATTGCTTCAGATTTATTGGTATCTGTTTGAGCCACACTCAGAAACCAGATTTTTATAAATTTTTATAAAAAAGATGACAGTCTTTTATAGGACCTACGGGTTCTCAAAATCAAGTATCGACAGATCTAGTCCCTTGCCTATGCTTTTGCGGGGCAAGAATTTGTCAAGTTCGATCAGCAGGATTAAAAACTTCCAAGTCTTTTTTTGTTGATCAGGCGACACCCAGATTTGAACTGGGGATAAAGGATTTGCAGTCCCCCGCCTTACCACTTGGCCATGTCGCCAAATTCCATTTGTATTCCCTTAATGGATGAAAAATCCAATTTATTTACGACTAATTATTATCAATTACAATTCTAATCAATTCTAATATTATAATATTATATTCTAAATATTAATATTAATTATAATATTACTTGACCTATGTTGCACCAAGTTCAATTATGAGAAAAGATGCGATATATGGATAGCTATATCCGCATGTGCCGGTATGTACTTCCTAAAGATTACTCCTATGAGTATTACGTACGCAATTCAATTGTATTTTATAAATTCTACTACCAAAAAAGATTTGCGAATTACTTTTTGAGCGTTTGTGCTAAAAATAGTTAAACTCTATGCTATTCCTGATTCTTCTGTTTTTATCTCATTCATAGAGAGCAGATTGATTCCCAAATTCATTTATTTTTTGTACCCTGATCGTAATATCATAATAAAAGAATTGGGTAGAAATTGGATCAATTTTCTTATCCGATACCGATAAAAGACTCCGTCAACCTAAGTGACAGAATTTTTTCCCAGGAATGCTTTATCAATTTTAATTTCTTTCTATTTGTACCTGGCTCAAATTCGAACTTGCGTAAAAAATGACCTCCATTTCTCTGTCTTGCTTCCGTTCATACGTATGATATATATGGATAGAGTTGGCTAAAATTTTATGTGATTCAGTAAACAGAATACCCATTCCATCATTGCTAGATCGATCGGTATGGTTCGATGAATAGTGAGCTAAGCCAATAATGGGATTTTTTCAATAAAGAGGAAACTTCAGATTAAGATGCTCCAGAATGGAAATGAAGGAATGTCCACAATACCTGGATTTAGTCAGATACAATTTGAGGGATTTTTTAGGTTCATTAATCAGGGCTTGGCGGAAGAATTTCATAAGTTTCCAAAAATTGAAGATAGAGATCAAGAAATTGAATTTAATTTATTTGTGGAAACATATCAATTGGTAGAGCCCTTGATAAAAGAAAGAGATGCTGTATATGAATCACTCACATATTCTTCTGAATTATATGTACCCGCGGTCTTAATTTGGAAAACCGATAGAAATATGCAAGAACAAACAGTTTTTATTGGGAACATCCCTATAATGAATTCTTTTGGAACCTCTATAGTAAATGGAATATACCGAATTGTGATCAACCAAATATTGCAAAGTCCTGGTATTTACTACCGTTCAGAATTGGAACATAACGGAATTTCTGTCTATACCAGTACTATAATATCGGATTGGGGGGGAAGGTCAGAATTAGAAATTGACAGAAAAGCAAGGATATGGGCCCGTGTAAGTAGAAAACAAAAAATATCTATTCTAGTTCTATCATCAGCTATGGGTTCGAATATAAGAGAAATTCTAGATAATGTTTGTTACCCTGAGATTTTCTTGTCTTTCCCGAATGAAAAAGAGAAAAAAAAGATTGGGTCAAAAGAAAATGCTATTCTGGAGTTTTATCAACAATTTGCTTGTGTAGGGGTAGGGGGAGATCCAGTATTTTCTGAGTCCTTATGCAAGGAATTACAAAAGAAATTTTTTTACCAAAGATGTGAATTAGGAAAGATTGGTCGACGAAATATAAACCGGAGACTGAATCTTGATATACCCCAAAACAATACATTTTTGTTACCACAAGATATATTGGCTGCTGTGGATCATTTGATTGAAATGAAATTTGGAATGGGTATACTTGACGATATGAATCACTTGAAAAATAAACGTATTCGTTCTGTCGCAGATCTATTACAGGATCAATTCGGATTGGCTCTTGTTCGTTTAGAAAATGCGGTTCGAGGAACTATATGTGGAGCAATCAGGCATAAATTGATACCGACTCCTCAAAATTTGGTAACTTCAACTTCATTAACAACTACTTATGAATCGTTTTTTGGCCTACACCCTTTATCTCAAGTTTTGGATCGAACTAATCCGTTGACACAAATTGTTCATGGGCGAAAATGGAGTTATTTGGGTCCTGGGGGATTGACGGGGCGAACTGCTAGTTTTCGGATACGAGATATCCACCCGAGTCACTATGGACGTATTTGCCCAATTGACACGTCCGAAGGAATCAATGTTGGACTTATTGGATCATTAGCTACTCATGTTAAGGTTGGTTATTGGGGATCTATAGAGAGTCCTTTTTATGAATTATCTGAGAGATCAAAAGAGGCACAGATGGTTCATTTATCACCAAATAGAGATGAATATTATATGGTAGCAGCAGGAAATTCTTTGGCCTTGAATCGGGGTATTCAAGAGCAACAGGTTGTTCCGGCTCGATATCGTCAAGAATTCCTGACTATTGCATGGGAAGAAATTCATCTTAGAAGCATTTTTCCTTTCCAATATTTTTCTATTGGAGCTTCCCTCATTCCTTTTATCGAGCATAATGATGCGAATCGAGCTTTAATGAGTTCTAATATGCAGCGCCAAGCAGTTCCCCTTTCTCGTTCCGAAAAGTGCATTGTTGGAACTGGGTTGGAAGGCCAAACGGCTCTAGATTCGGGTATTTCAGCTATAGCCGAACACAAGGGAAAAATCATTTATACTGATACTCACAAGATCGTTTTCTCAAGTAATGGGGATACTCTAAGCATTCCATTAGTTATGTATCAACGTTCCAACAAGAATACTTTTATGCATCAAAAAACTCAGGTTCGGCGGGGTAAATATATTAAAAAGGGACAAATTCTAGCGGGTGGTGCGGCCACAGCTGGTGGGGAACTCGCTTTAGGAAAAAATGTATTAGTAGCTTATATGCCATGGGAAGGTTACAATTTTGAAGACGCAGTACTAATTAGTGAACGTCTGATTTATGAAGATATTTATACTTCTTTTCACATCCGGAAATATGAAATTCAGACTCATGTAACAAGCCAAGGTCCTGAAAGAATAACTAAGGAGATTCCGCATTTAGAGGCTCATTTACTCCGAAATTTAGACAGAAATGGAATTGTTATGCTGGGATCTTGGATAGAAACAGGTGATATCTTAGTAGGTAAATTAACACCTCAGACAGTGAATGAATCATCATATGCCCCAGAGGATAGATTATTACGAGCTATACTTGGCATTCAGGTATCCACTTCAAAAGAAACTTCGCTAAGACTACCTATAGGTGGAAGGGGCCGAGTTATTGATGTGAGATGGATCCGTAGAAAGGGGGGTTCCAATTATAATCAAGAAAGGATTCGTGTATATATTTCACATAAACGTGAAATCAAAGTGGGGGATAAAGTAGCTGGAAGGCATGGGAATAAAGGTATAATTTCTAAAATTTTGTCTAGACAAGATATGCCCTATTTGCAAGATGGAACGCCCGTTGATATGGTATTCAACCCATTGGGAGTCCCCTCACGAATGAATGTGGGACAGATATTTGAATGTTCACTCGGGTTAGCGGGGGATCTGTTAAAGAGACATTATAGAATAGC